CTTCGGAAAATCCACTTCAACTATTCGTATCAATTAAGAAATACAATACTTCGTAGTTGAAGAGAAGTATCCAAATAACATGTCTTATTTTTTCAATAATCCATATTTGTAGCAATGAAATAATATTGTTCCTTCCCGATATGATATATGATCAATTACAAATATCTATGATCTGTCTTCTCTATAAAGGACCCGAAATACCTTGCTTACGTATCATTGGAAAGTGCATTAACATAAATACGGCAGTAAGAAGAGGCAATACAAAAGTGTGTAAACTATAAAAACGAGTCAAAGTGGATTGGCCCACACTAGCACTTCCACGTAATAACTCTACCAAAGGCGATCCTATTACAGGAATAGCTTCAGGTACACCTGTCACGATTTTTACTGCCCAATAACCAATTTGGTCCCGAGGTAAGGAATAACCAGTTACACCAAAAGATGCAGTCAATACAGCTAAAACCACACCTGTAACCCAAGTTAATTCGCGGGGTTTTTTAAACCCACCTGTGAGATATACACGAAATACGTGCAGGATCATCATTAGAACCATCATACTTGCTGACCATCGATGAACTGATCGAATTAACCAACCAAAATTGGCCTCAGTCATTATGTATTGAACAGAGGAAAAAGCTTCTGTAACGGTTGGACGATAGTAAAAAGTCATAGCAAAACCTGTAGCTACTTGTACTAAAAAACAAGTAAGTGTGATCCCCCCTAAACAATAAAATATGTTGACATGAGGAGGAACATATTTACTAGTTATATCATCCGCAATCGCCTGAATCTCGAGACGTTCCTCAAACCAATCATATACCTTATTGAGATAGGTAATCCAAAGGAATTCCCCCTCTGAGAACCGTATATGAGAATTTCATCTCGTACGGCTCAAGCGGAAACACACAAATACTGATTTCAACGGATATGTAATAGAAAGTTCAAAACTTCTTAGCCACTTGATTCGATTTGCCCCAAAGATACGAAGTAACAAAAATCCGGAATCTCTTCTTTGTGATGATAATGCCAAAAATATCAAGTTGGCTCATCCGTCTTTCTTTATGTTGATCGGTACAGGCCTCTTGAATCTTCTCTTCCCTATTTTTTTATTTGTTATTTGATTTGTTGTTTTTTGTGCGTAATGCAGATTAATAATAGTTTTGCTATTGATAGGAATTCCCTTGTTGAGACCCTATGAATCAATTGAAACCTCAGATTCATACTAGAACCACGATGATTTAATCAAGCAAAGCCTCAAGCTAAACTCAAAGGTTCTCTGAGTAAGAACCGTTTGATGATCACTTATTCAATGAATGGATGTAATGACTCAACAAAATCTAGAGAAACATTTGTCCTTTGTTCAAACTGAAAGAAGAAAAATCGTTTGATTTAGGAAATACCTATTTGAATTTTTTTTGAGTCCGGTTGCGAAGTCTGAATAGTAAATAGTGGGTATGAATCATAGTTCAAATATTTCTTTTCTTGATCTATTCTATATATTCCGTGCTCCAGATACTAGAATAAATATCCGACGAGGTAGAATCATCTTGATAGAGATGACAGGCCCATTTTCTGTATTATCAATAGGATCAATTATAACAAGTCACACACTCATATTCCGGAAATACCGAAACAAATAAATCTCACGGTCGAACTACCAGAATGGTCTAGAAATCCGAGTCTTTCTTAAGTAAAGTAATTTTTTTGATTGAAAAACTAGGACTTTCTAGTTCTTATGAACCTAACTCATTGAAATTCCATCCAGTAAAACGGAAGAATTATAAATTTCCAAAATAATAGATAGGAATATCGCAAATAGAGCCATTGCGACCCCCATAAGTGGTGTAGTCCCCCAGCCCGGTGCTACTTTACCATATTCCGAATTCAATGGTTTCAATAAATTCCCTACAGTAGTTCGTCTTGGCCCAGATCTAGAACTACCCTCAACGGTTTGTGTAGCCATAAAATACTATTCATTGGTTGAGATCTGTTGACTTTGTATACCATTCCGTTGTAGTTGTAAATAAACGATCTTATCGTAGATCCATTGTGATCTTGAAATTATCTAAAAATGGAAACAGCAACCCTAGTCGCCATCTCCATATCTGGTTTACTTGTAAGCTTTACTGGGTACGCCTTATATACCGCTTTTGGGCAACCCTCTCAACAACTAAGAGATCCATTCGAAGAACACGGGGACTAGTTGAAGTAATGAGTCTCCCATATTGGGAGGCTCATTACTTCAATTGAGATAATGAAAAATTATTTCATTTTTTTAGTTTTAGTCGGAACCTTAGGCGGTTCTCGAAAAAAGATAGCGAAAAAAATTATCCCTAAAGTCGAGACTAAAAGGAATGTATAAACCAATGCTTCCATAGATTCGATCGTGGTTTACAATTATAGCTTCCACACCTATTCATTTGGGATCATTTACCATATAAAGAAAAGTAAAGAGTCAAAGAATAAATGGTGATTCAAATCAAGATTTCTCCGGTACCTG